GTAAAAAAAATATGCCATTAATAGTCCGAAAAGGGCTAGACTTACTGAAAAAATTGCATTTGTAAAAAATTCATACCAATCTACAGAGTAATTTGAATTTTGATGCAAAAGGTTTGTTGATGGAGTTAACCATTTGGATAATATATCCAAATCTACTACTCTTTGATCAAAAGGAATTCCTATTGATCCAATAAACAAAGTGAATAATCCCAATATAAGTAGAGGGAATAGCATAGTATTGTCCGATTCATGAGGATACATATAAGTATCTTTTTTTCCAAAGTAAGTACTAAAACAGCGTATTCTATTTATTACATTATAATATATTTTATATGTATCCTTTGAAGATGAAGAAAGAGAGACCTTATTATTGATTATTGCGAAAAATGAATTTCTATTTACTGCTTTAGGCGCTTCGTCTTTTCCCCATAGAGATATTAAAAAGAACGATCCATTTTTAGTACTACTGTAATTTTTTAAATTAACACGCAAATGTCCATCAAAAGTAAGTAAATACATCCGAAACATATAAAATCCAGTTAATCCTGCTGTGAAACAAGCTATTATTGCGAAAATTGGTGAATACAACCAACTATCATTAAGAATTTCATCTTTGGACCAAAAACAAGCAAGAGGCGGAATACCACAAAGAGAAAGTGTACCTAATAAAAAAGTCATTCTTGTAATTGGAACATATTTTGTTAAACCGCCCATAAGAACCATATTTTGACTTTTATCTGGTGAATAACCAACAATAGGTTCCATTGAATGAATAATAGATCCGGATCCTAAAAACAATAAAGCTTTAGAATAGGCATGAGTGATTAAATGGAATAAAGCAGCTCGATAAGAACCCATACCTAGAGCTAACATAATATAACCCAATTGAGACATTGTAGAATAGGCTAAACTTTTTTTAATGTCTCCTTGAGCAAGAGCCAAAGTGGCTCCTAATAATACTGTTATTACGCCTATTAAAGATATTAGATTCATTATGTAAGGTATTACTATGAAAAGAGGAAGAAGCCGAGCTACAAGAAAAATCCCCGCTGCTACCATGGTAGCAGCGTGTATAAGAGCCGAAATAGGAGTAGGTCCCTCCATGGCATCAGGTAACCATACATGAAGGGGAAATTGTGCAGATTTCGCGATTGCGCCGACGAATAAGAAAGATGCGCACAGAGTAGCAAATAAAGAATTGACCTCATTATTATGGATCAAGTTTTTTACTATTTCGAACAAATCCCGAAATTCAAAACTGCCTGTTATCCAATAAAAACCTAAGATTCCTAATAATAAACCAAAATCCCCTACACGATTAGTTACAAAAGCTTTTTGGCAAGCACTTGCTGCAATTGGTCGTGTAAACCAAAAACCTATTAATAAATACGAACACATTCCCACTAGTTCCCAAAAAATATAAATTTGTATCAGATTGGAACTAGTAACTAATCCCAACATGGAAGTATTAGAAAAACTCATATAAGCAAAAAATCTCAAATATCCTTGATCGTGAGACATATAGTTGTCACTATAAATAAGAACCATAATTCCCACAGTAGTAATTAGTATTGACATAATCGAAGTAAGTGGATCGATCAAGTATCCAAACTCTAATGAAAAATCATTATTGATGGTCCAAGACCATAGATATTGATAAATAAAACTTCCATTTATTTGCTGAAGAGACAGATTAGCCGAAAACGCCATAGTTATACTTAGCATTAAAATACTAATAAAAGCACACATACGATGAAGATTTTTTGTTGCTGTGGGAATAATCAGAAGTCCAAATACTATTGATATAGTAACTGTAAGTGGAAGAAAGGGTATTATCCATGCATATTGATATGTATGTTCCATAAAAAACAAATTTCATTTTTTTTTTTATTATTGTTTCCGATTCACCAATTCTTACCTCTTTCGAGAGGAACAATAATAAAAGAAATCAACATTCTACTACTATTACTATTATATTTACTATTATATTCTGGTGAGTTATAACCATATAATATAGTAAGGAAAAAGAGTTATACCAAAAACAGTGTTTAATTCGAATGTGGGTCATAGTATCCATTACTAATTCGAATCAATAAAAGGGTACCTTAGTTATTCTAATTAATTGAATTTGAGTAATTATCTAATAAGAGCTAATTGATTGGATTCCAATAAGGAAAACTTATGTTTCTTGGAAGTATTATGATACTCCTTACTTCATATAGAACTGAACTCAAAAATGGACTAAGGTTATCTTTCTCCGGTAATGGAATGTCTTGTTTAAGAGATTAACGACTAATTCTAATTAAATTAGAATTCAAATTCTAGGGATCGCACGCTGAACTTAATCATTAATAAATTTAAATTTTTAAAATGGAATAAAATAAAAATAAATAAAATAAATAATAAATAAAATAAATAATAAAAAAAAAATTATTTGGATTTAAAAAATAAGACTCTCTTCCTTTTTTTTTTTATATCCCTATATATGCGATATATAATGGGCACATATATTTATTTGTATTTTTAGATTTTGCATGTTATGTTATTAAATTTATTATCCACAAGATAATTATGGATAATAACTAAAAAGAATGGTCTATTTTGATTTGAACAATACATGTCTTTCACATACAACGATAAAAATGAGTACTCCTTTTTGAATGGCGGTTCCAAAAAAACGTATTTCTCTGTCAAAGAAACGTATTCGTAAAAATATTTGGAAGAAGAAGGGATATTTAACTGCAGTAAAAGCTCTTTCTTTAGCTAAATCTGTTTCCACCGGGCGCTCTAAAAGTTTTTTTTTGCCGTAAATATAAATAAATAAGAAAATAAAATCTTGAAATGATCTGAGTCGACATACCATAAAGAATTGAAACTTTTTGAATTCAAGATGAATGATTCACATTAGCTAATGTGTTGAACTCCTCAATATGAGTTAGAACTAGCTGCTGTGGTATGTAGAATAAGAATTTTTCCATCTCTTGGTCTCTATAAGATAAGTATTATTTTAGTTTTCATTATAATACACTCATTATTTTTCATTTTGAAGTTAATGTTAACTCGCTATATTTTTCTTATTTATTATTATTTTTTTTTTTTTCAATCTCTCAATTAACTTTTTTAACTTTTCCAAAAGTTAATTGAGAGATTGAAACTCTTTTCTTATATGTATAGCCCAGGACCCAATTAGATTTAGTAATTTAGTAAATGGTATCATAAATTATAAATTATGGACACAACTACAACTAATAGTATTATTAATAATACTAAGGTATTGAAATTGTTAGAAAATTTCCTTTGATTTAGTGATTTGATTGTGATACATATGCAATTCTATTTCTATGTTTTTTTTTTTTTTTAGAAATCCATGAAATAAACGAATTGTCATAAAAAAATGGTTTTATAAAAAAAAAACATAGAAAAAGGGACAATTTTGAGTTCTATCTGTTCCAGGAGAACTCAGTTTCTAGTATGTGAAAGTTGATTGTTAAAAATGAACCCCACAGCGATACTAACTAAGGATTATTTAAATTCACATATGAATTTCAAATGAAAACGAGCTTTATTCATCGATTCTCATCAAGTTTTCTAAACTATATGCAATTCTGGAATCTCGACGATTCAACATGAACTGACTATTATTTATTATTATTTAAAGTAAGCCGCCATGGTGAAATCGGTAGACACGCTGCTCTTAGGAAGCAGTGCTAGAGCATCTCGGTTCGAGTCCGAGTGGCGGCATCCCCTAAAAGAAGGGACATAATGGATCCTATAATGTATTTAATTCCCGATTTTAATTCTGTAATGGGGCTCCTCCTTTTTATGATATTTGTGACTTTAGAACATATATTAACTCATATCTCTTTTTCGATCATTTTAATGGTAATTATGATTCATTTGATGACCTTATTAGTCCACGAAATCGTGGGATTGCGCGATTCGTCAGAAAAAGGAATGATAGCCACCTTTTTCTCTATAACAGGATTATTAGTTATTCGTTGGATTTATTCAAGGCATTTCCCATTAAGTAATTTATACGAATCATTAATTTTCCTTTCATGGAGTTTCTCCATTATGCATATGATTTCTAAGATTAAGATACAGAACACAAAAAATGATTTAAGCGCAATAACCGCACCAAGTGCTATTTTTACCCAAGGTTTCGCCACGTCGGGTCTTTTAACGGAAATGCATCAATCCGCAATATTAGTACCCGCCCTACAATCTCAGTGGTTAATGATGCACGTAAGTATGATGTTATTGAGCTATGCAGCTCTTTTATGTGGATCATTATTATCAGTCGCTCTTCTAGTCATTACATTTCGAAAAAACATCAATATTTTTTTGAAAAGAAAACACTTCTTAATTAAGAAATTTTTCGTTGGTGAAATCGAATACTTGACTAAAAAAAGAAGTGTTTTTAAAAACACTTCTTTTCTTTCATTTCGAAATTATTACAAATATCAATTGACTCAGCGTTTGGATTATTGGAGTTCGCGTGTCATTAGTTTGGGGTTTACCTTTTTAACTATGGGTATTCTTTCCGGAGCAGTATGGGCTAATGAGACATGGGGATCTTATTGGAATTGGGACCCCAAGGAAACTTGGGCATTTATTACTTGGACCATATTCGCGATTTATTCGCATACTAGAACAAATCAAAGTTTCCGAGATATAAATTCGGCACTTGTAGCTTCTATAGGATTTCTTATAATTTGGATATGCTATTTTGGGATTAATTTATTAGGAATAGGTCTACATAGTTATGGGTCATTCACATTAACATAACTCTAATTGAATAAACTACATGAAGAATACATAAGAAGATTGTCTCATATATAACGAAAGCTTGTTAGAGTTTTTGAGAACCATTTGACTCTTTGAGTCAAATGGTTCTCAAAAACTCTAGAGGCATCTCATTAAAATCTTAATTAACTTCATTTTTTTTTTTCTTTTGCATTCTACAGCGAACGATTTTAAAAATTAAAGAATTATAAGACTTTTTGTTTCATTAATGAAAACTATCTATAAAAATAATTAGATAGAATAGCTTGTACCTTGTCAACTGATAACAAGAGAACAAAATCCGGATAAATACCAATCCCTATTACGGGTAGAAAGATACAGATCGAAATAAATAGTTCTCGTGGTCCAGAATCGGAAAAATTAGAGTTTGGAACATTGAATAGCTTGTATCCATAGAACATCTGACGTAACATAGATAATAAATAAATAGGAGTTAATATCATTCCAATTGCCATTAAAAAGATAATTAGCACTTTTGGCACCAAAAGAAATTTTGAGCTGGTAATTATCCCAAATAATACTACTAATTCTGCAACAAAACCACTCATTCCTGGCAATGCAAGAGAAGCCATCGAGAAACTACTGAACATGGTAAATATTTTTGGCATTGGGATTGATATCCCCCCCATTTCGTCGAGATAAACAAGACGTATTCTATCACAACTCGTTCCCACCAAGAAAAAAAGTGCAGCACCAATAAATCCATGGGAAAGCATTTGTAAAATGGCTCCATTTAGTCCCATGCCGGTTATAGAACCAATTCCTATAATTGTGAAACCCATGTGCGATACGGAGGAATAGGCTATTCTCTTTTTAAAATTGCGTTGACCGAAAGAGGTTGAAGCTGCATAGATTATTTGCATTGTTCCCACTATCACAAACCAGGGAGAAAATATAGAATGAGCATGGGGTAACAATTCCATATTTATCCGAATCAATCCATATGCTCCCATTTTTAATAAGATTCCGGCTAGAAGCATACATGTACTGTAATGTGCCTCTCCATGGGTATCTGGTAACCATGTATGTAGGGGTATAATCGGTGATTTGACAGCATAAACAATAAGGAAACCAAAATAGAATATTATTTCCAATGCCATAGGATATGATTGATTAGCTAGTCTTTCAAAATCTAATGTTGGTTCATTGGAACCATATAAACCCATACCTAGAACTCCTATTAAGAGAAAAATAGAACTCCCTGCAGTGTACAAAATAAACTTTGTAGCCGAGTACAAACGTTTCTTTCCTCCCCACATGGATAAAAGTAAGTAAACAGGAATTAATTCTAACTCCCACATGATGAAAAAAAGTAAAAGGTCTCGAGAAGAAAATGATCCTATTTGACCACTGTACATTGCTAACATCAGGAAATAGAACAATCGCGAATTTCGAGTAACTGGCCAAGCTGCTAAAGTAGCTAAAGTGGTGATAAATCCTGTCAATAAAATAGGTCCTATGGAAAGTCCATCAATTCCCAATCTCCAGTGAAAATCAAAAATTTTTATCCATCGAAAATCTTCTTCCAATTGGATTAATGGATCATCCAATTGGAAATGGTAACAAAATGCATAAGTCGTTAGAAGGAGTTCTAATAAACATATACATATGGTATACCACCGAAACACCTTATTCCCCCTCATAGGGGGAATAAAAATTAAAGAACCCGCAAATATCGGCAAAACAACAAGTAGTGTTAACCAAGGAAAATAACTCGTGATAAAGACAAGATACGCTTTGACCAGAAAAGACCGTGCTCAGAATCTATGTTCTAGAGTAGGGGCTTTTGTCGGTAAAGGGGAATCAAATGATTCAAGTGGAGTTTTTTGTAACGTATCAATCAATAAGATAGAGCCATGCTGCGAGTTGTTTCATGCCATAAATAAACACGGACACTCAAAAAATCTGTTGGGCAAGCGGATTCACATCTCTTACAACCTACACAATCCTCGGTTCTTGGCGCGGAAGCAATTTGTTTAGCTTTACATCCGTCCCAAGGTATCATTTCCAATACATCCGTGGGGCAGGCTCGTACACATTGAGTACACCCTATACATGTATCATAAATTTTGACTGAATGTGACATTGAAACTAAAAATTAAAGTTTTGAACATAAAGAATTTTCGATCTGGTATGATAAAATCAGTAGTAAATGAATTATATATTTATATTGTAGATACCAGATGAATCAGTAATTTATATAAATTTTGTAGAATGAATATATTTCTAAATCTGTTCATGATAAACTACCAAGAGATTTTGATTTACGTTTTACCAATCACAGTCATATGAGTCGCACATAAATATGAAATAATATTTTATATTTATGAAAAATATATAATTTATGAAATATATATATATATTAATCGAATTATGATAAATAATTCATATGTCTTTCTTTCTTATATTTATATAATGAATGATTAGGACTAATTATTCAACAAATTCGATTGATTGATACGAGTTGATTTTATGTTATGATGGATCGACGAAACAATAGCTAACCCAATAGCTGCTTCTGCAGCTGCAATAGCTATGACAAAGATTGAGAAAATGTCTCCTTTTAATTGGCGACTATCAAATAAATCAGAAAATGTTACGAGATTTATATTAACCGAATTTAGTATAAGCTCAAGACACATAAGCGCTCTAACCATGTTTCGACTTGTGATTAATCCATAGATACCAATAGAAAATAAATAGATACTCAAAAAAAGTACATGCTCGAACATCATCGACTAACTCCTCATCAATCTCGATTTATTTCAATATGAACAACAATTAGAATGATTCGATTGACTATAATAGAACAATTACAATTACAGAACAAAAGAAGGTATTGGTAATGGCTTTAACTAAAAACTTGAGACTTTTAAAAAATAGAATTCTAAAACTTTTTGGAATTCTAACTATTTTTTATTGACGAGCCATAGTAATTGCACCTATTAAGGAAACTAATAGAATTATAGAAATGAGTTCAAACGGAAGATAAAAATCTGTTGATAAATGAATCCCAATTTGTTGAACGTTAATTATTAAGTCCTGTTCTAGAATCTGGTTTGATCTTGTAGTCCAAAGAATTCCGTACCACGACGTATCTGGGATAGTAGTAATTAGTGAAAAAAGAATACTTATACAAACCAGTGACGTAACCCCATCTCCAATGGTCCAAAGACGGGAATCATTGGAATATTCCGAACCATTCATGAACATTACAGCAAATATGATTAAGACATTTATGGCTCCTACATAAATAAGGAGTTGCGCGGCAGCTACAAAATAGGAATTCGATGGAATATATAATAAGGATATACAAACAAGAACCAATCCCAACGAAAAGGCAGAATAAATTGGATTAGTAAATAAGACTACTCCTAGACCCCCTAATATAAGAACTGCTCCTAGAAATACTACAAGAATCTCATGTATTGGTCCAGATAAATCCATTATGTATAAAATAAGAGATAAATAAGTCTAAAGATTTCATGACCTTACTGAATAGTCCAGGAAGGGAAAAGCACTTACCCCATTTTTTTTTTTCATCCTAGAAAAGAGTAGTTTCCATTTGATATTTGGAAATCATCACGAAAAAAAGAAATTCTCAGTTTAAATCAAAGAATGATCCTCAACAATTAATAGTTATTATTTATAGTAACTGACTAACCAAAATAAAAAAAGCTTGTATCCTTTCTATCAGAATATCAAAACAATATCTTAGGAATTGGTAATTGTTCTTGAATCGAGGGATTTTTCTTTGTATATTTTGCTTTGGGTCGAATTCATAACGGTTTGAATTGTGTAATCTCCAATTACTGACATTGGTAACCGACCCAAAGCAATTTGATTATAATTCAATTCGTGACGATCATAAGTAGAAAGTTCATATTCTTCAGTCATTGATAAACAGTTTGTTGGACAATATTCGACACAGTTACCACAAAATATACAAATACCGAAATCAATACTATAATTAAGCAATTGTTTCTTTTTAATATCTCTTTCAAATCTCCAATCAACAACGGGTAGATCTATAGGGCATACACGAACACATACTTCACAAGCAATACATTTATCAAATTCAAAATGGATTCGACCGCGGAAACGATCTGATGTGATAGATTTTTCATAAGGATATTGAATAGTTATAGGCAAACGATTTGTGTGGGATAAGGTAATTACGAAACTTTGACCAATGTACCTTGCGGCTCGTATTGTTTGTTGACCATAATTCATGAACCTAGTCACCATAGGAAACATATTGTATATATCGATGAATAAATTGATGTTTTTTTTTTTTCTTGTTTAAGAGAGGTTATGAGTATAGAATATCGTTATCGTATTCTTTGTATTTATAGTGAAACAAGTTGGAAAGAAGTTGTCAATAATAGATTACCTAGAGAAATAGGTAAAAGAAATTTCCATCCAAGATTTAATAGCTGATCCATTCTCATCCTAGGTAAAGTCCATCTTGTTGTGATAGAGATGAACAGAAACAAATAAGCTTTAGCTAATGTAATAAAGATACCAATTGTCATTCCCAAGACTCCATTTGTTCCGATAGGTTCCGGAATGGATATGTACGGAATAGATAAATTCCACCCCCCTAAATAAAGAACTGTTACAAATAATGAAGAAACTAAAAGATTTAGGTAAGAAGCAACGTAAAATAAACCATATTTTATACCTGAATATTCAGTTTGATAACCTGCTACTAATTCCTCCTCCGCTTCTGGTAAATCAAAGGGCAATCTCTCACATTCCGCAAGAGAAGAAATTATAAAAACTATAAACCCTATAGGTTGCCGCCACAGATTCCACCCCCAAAAACCGTATTTTGACTGTGCCTCAACTATATCAACTGTACTTGAACTGTTAGATAATTATAGTTGATAATAACATCACTGTTCTCATCACTATTCCAAAACCGTACATGAGATTTTTACCTCATACGGCTTCTCTATGGACACAAATAAATGTAAGGACCTGTTCGGTAAGGTATCCGTGGATAGTGGATACAATAAAAATACATCGGAGAGTCCAAAAAATTAGACCCATGTAATTCTGTCGGCTAGAAAAAGGTGCTTCCGAATTGATCTCATCCCTTATAATTTAAATGAATCTTTGTTTGGTTTTGGTAATAATTGAATCCTTCAATAAAATACTCGTTATAAAAAGAAATAGATAGAAAGAATTAGTCACTAGTTCATGAATCATAAATAATCAGAATTCCACATGTATGGCTATATATGGAGTAAAAAATAAATAAAGATATTTTTTTTATTCTATTATTTATTGCATTCTATTTCTTTTATTCCTGTTCTTCTTTCTCAGAAAAAAAAAAAGTACTATTTAAAAATAAATAAAGGGATTAATTCGTTCTTGATAGTAATTTATTTATTCAGTGAATAGGAGCATACTCTAGATCGAAATCGTGGGGAAGTACTGCTTGATCGTTTCTACCAACTTAAAGCCCCTATTATGATTCGTTTTTATGTGAAAATACCTATTTTTTTTATACCTTACATTATCTATTACTAATCCTTTGTGTATCTTGGTGTTCCTAACTGTTCACTGATTTTTGATTGATCCCCGCTATGGTTATGGTAAGGTAATATATACAAGTACAGTAATAGAAACTCCATATAGTTGATCTTTTGCATCCGCTTCAAGATATGATGACTAATCAAAAAATCTTGGGATAAACAGTTTTCACTGCTTATGTTTTCTGTCACTTTTTTCTTGTATATAGGGAATGAGATTTTATCCTCTTACTACAAATTGAAAAGCTGTTTTCTTTCACTCATATAACTATTTGGTTTAACTCATCGATCTGAATTGAATGAATAAAAAATAAAAAATGAAGATATCTATTCAATACATTCACCTTCTTTCCTTTATTTCATTTCTGGGAGAGGTCAAAGTTTATGTTCCAACGAATCACACGTAGAGATATTGATAATACACATAGAGTTAATGGTATTTCATAACTAATAGATTGAGCAGCAGCTCGTAGACCACCTGAAAAGGAATATTTATTATTCGATCCATATCCTGATATAAGAAGCCCGATGGGAGCAATACTTGAAATAGAGATCCATAAAGAAACACCTATACTGAGATCGGCTAAAACAAGTCGATACCCAAAAGGAATTACTAAATAACTTAGTAAAATTGATATGACTGCTATAGACGGTCCGACACTAAACAAACGAATATCTCCTCTAGATGGGAGGAGGTCCTCTTTAAAAAGTAGTTTAGTCCCGTCTGCTAGAGCTTGAAGAATTCCCAACGGGCCGGCATATTCAGGTCCAATACGTTGTTGTATCGCTGCGGATATTTCTCTTTCTAACCATACAATTACTAGTACCCCTACAGTAATTCCCAGTATAAGGGTCAAAACGGGGACAAAGAGCCAGCCGAATCCATAGATTTCTTTTAACGATTCTGATTTAGAAAAAGAATTGATAGCTTGTACTTCTGTCGCGCCAATTATCATTTCAACGATCAACTTCTCCCATAATGATATCTATACTACCCAGTATCGTCATGATATCAGCCAATTTCATTCTTTTAATTATCTGGGGAAGAATTTGCAAATTGATGAAACCTGGTGGACGAATTTTCCATCTCCAGGGAAAAACACTATTATCCCCTATCAAATAAATTCCTAATTCCCCTTTTGGGGCTTCTACTTTTACATAAAGCTCTTGTTTCGACAATTCAAAATTGGGTGAAGGTTTTTTACTAATGAATCTATATTCAAAATCATTCCATTCGGAATTTTTTGCACTATTAAAGCGCCGAACTTCTAAATTCTCATAGGGTCCTCCGGGAATTCCTTCGAGAGCCTGTTGAATAATTTTTATAGATTCCCTCATTTCACCGATTCGTACTAAATAACGAGCTAATGAATCTCCTTCTTTTTGCCATTGGACTTCCCAATTTAATTCATTGTAACATTCATAATGATCAATTTTACGAAGATCCCATTGGATCCCGGAAGCCCTTAACATTGGTCCTGATAAGCCCCAATTTATTGCTTCCTCTCCACCAATAATGCCCACTCCTTCAACTCGTTCCAAAAAAATGGGATTCCGTGTAATAAGTTTTTGATATTCAACAACTTCTGTTAAAAAATAATCGCAGAAATCCAAACATTTATCTATCCAACCATGAGGTAGATCAGCAGCTACTCCTCCGATACGGAAATAATTATGCATCATTCGCATACCTGTGGCAGCTTCGAATAGATCATATAGCAATTCTCTCTCTCTAAAAATATAGAAAAAGGGAGTCTGTGCACCGATATCCGCCATAAAAGGTCCAAGCCATAACAAATGAGAAGCTATACGACTCAGCTCTAACATAATTACTCTGATATAGCTGGCCCTTTGAGGTACTTGAACATTTCCCAGCTGTTCTGGTGCATTTACCGTTATTGCTTCTGTAAACATAGTAGCTAAATAATCCCAACGTGTTACATATGGCAGATATTGTATAATTGTTCGGTTTTCCGCTATTTTCTCCATCCCTCTGTGTAAATAGCCCAATATGGGTTCACAGTCAATAACATCTTCACCATCGAGAGTAACAATTAGTCGAAGAACACCATGCATTGATGGGTGGTGAGGACCCATATTGACTATCATGAGATCTTTTCTTGTGGCCGGTACAGTCATATCCTTTCTTCCCTAATTCAGTATTCCATGAATTGCTCAAAACGAGGCTTAGAAAAATTTTTAATATAATAACTAAAAAAAATTCAAACGAATATTCATATCCAAATTTTAGACTCCCGAATATCCAACTGACTAATTAATTTCTTATAACGTACTCTATTTTTATTTGACAAATAAGCCAGCAACCGTTGACGTTTTCCCAGAATTCTTCGTAGACCCCTTTGCGATAAAAAATCTTTTTTGTGCAATTCCAAATGCGAAGTAAGTCTCCGTATCTTATTGGTGAAATTGAATACTTGAAATTCAACAGACCCTTTGTTGTTTTCTTCTTTTTCTTCTTGTTGAATAGCTGGGATGAATGAATTTTTTACCATAACATATTTTTCCGTTTTCTTTCTTTTTATTTTATAGATTTTACCGATCAGGAATAATAATTATTATATTTATATTATGTTATTATATTTATATTATGATTATTCCAGTCATTTTCATCTGGTATACGCAAAAGCGTAGATTTATTCATATACTACTTTTTGATTCTATCCAAATCCCATTCGATTTTCAAAAAATCGAATGGGATTTGGATAGAAAGAGAGAAAATACATTTACGAAAGATAATTATTTCTTTGTGTCTAAGAACATTCTATTCTGCCCATTTATTATTCCTAGAACCAATTGAATTGATATGCCATTAAATTAGTATCATGTACCAAAATGTAACGCAACCTATGCGTACATCTTTCGGAATCTATCAAATATGTGATATCCAAGCAATATACCATTAACTAATTCTAAATTGTGGATACATATGTATCCTTAACATACTGAAACGACTGCCGTTATTGGTATTAAACCAATAGCGATTCATACAAGCTAAATCTTCTAATCGATAATTCGGCCAAAGAAGCAATTTTAATTTTAAAATGTTATTTACATCTGTATTAATATTAATGTTATTTACATCTGTATTAAGATACCTGTCTTCATTCAAAAATTGTCCACAGTTTCTCATCTTGTTTTCGTTGAAAAACACTGGATTTATATCCACAATATTCCAATTCCGGGAATTTAAAAGAATTCGAATTCGCAATTCTCTACGACGTTTAGTAGATAGAATATTTTCTGGAATAAGGAAATTCGAATTCTTTTTTTTTCTATTCACAAGAATATTGCTATGTTGTGCAATGGATCTGTCGAAATTCTTCTTCTCAACATCTCTTTTTTTTATGCATTTTCCATTAGTTTCATTTTGGTTTTCACTCTTATCCGCCAATGAAATACTTATGGTTTGATAGATAATAAATTGCTCATCCCATTCTATAAATAAACGAATTGATTTGATAATAAAAATTCCTTTTTTTAGTAATTCTGGAATAATGTCCTTATTCGTCATCAATATCATATCCATATGCATCTCTCTTCTTTTAACCGAGGATATCCAAATTTTTTTGTTTATATCTGGCAGTCTAAGTAGGAAACAATACACCTTAAGATTATTAAACATTAATTGATTGAAGGGGTCAACCCATTTTAATTGAAAATAAAAAAATTGTTTCAGGAACAAATCCATTTCTTTTTCAACATCTTTTTTTGTCTCTCCCTCTTTTTCAACGTCAGATTTAACGTCATGTTTTTCAACATCTTTTTTTGTCTCTCCCTCTTTTTCAACGTCAGATTTAACGTCATGTTTTTCAACATCTTTTTTTGTCTCTCCCTCTTTTTCAACGTCAGATTTAACGTCATGTTTTTCAACATCTTTTTTTTTTCGTAGATCTGAGCCAAGACCTATTTGGCTCTGTTGTTCGTTTTTTTGTTGGTTGGAATTTTTTAATTCAAGATATTCTTTTTGATTGGATGATATGTGGCTGCCATGTTCATTTGCATACAAATCTAAAAGAAGTAATTTGATTGGTATCACCCATGGTTTAATCTTATATGTATCAAAAAGTAGCACAAATTCTGGAAACAACCAAAATGTTCGATTTAATATGTTCCGATTACGAGAGAATCTTTCTTGATTCATTCCCATCCAATCAAAAAAGTTTCTTTTTTGATTGGGTGTGGGTGGGTTGATTTTTTCATGAATCGAAATATCTTTTTTTTTCATTTTGTGATACTTATGAGTTTCAGTTTTCGTATTTTTCTTAATCTTAGTGCCAACATGCGTATTGGTCCAAGTCTCAATAGTATTGGTCCAAGTCTCAATATCGATATCGATATTCTTTCTAATACAAAAATGGAAAATTCCACAATTAAAATATTTTCTATCCAGATTTTTATCCTTAGCAATAATATATCTTTCTTTTAGAAAATCATCAACTGCTATATTTAACAATACATAAAATAAGTCGGGTTTCCGTGTATTGAAATTATAAGGAATTTCTTGGTGACCATTTACTTGTAATTTTGATCCATAAATATATAAGTTCTTGTCCGTCTTATCTCCATAATTCATATATTTATGTGAAAAAAAATAATATCCGTAATGTTTTTTAAATTTGTTTTTTTTATTTTGATTCGTCAATGAATCCCCTGCATCATAATTTTCTTTCATGTAATGATGAATTTTTTCTTTTTTATCTGAATCCAATTTCATTAAGTCTTTGTTTTTAATCATACGGCTGACTCTACTTCGCCATTTTTTTGGTTCCAATCGAGACCATTTGGCCGGGGATAAATTGTATTGATCATGACCCTTTAACCAGTTTTTCCATTCATTCATTCCAGACTTTTTCATTTTCTTATGCCTTGATTTGTAATCAAATATTCCTCGTTTTATACAATAATCCTTTATTTCTCCCCTAAGATAATGATAGGTACCCCGATCTTGAAGTACGGATCTCAAGTTATACTTGTTAAATAATGGGGTTTGTGAAAATTTGTAAAATACATATGCTTGTGACAAGGAAGATAAGTCAAAATAACTATTGAAATTATTATCACTAATATTAGTATTCGTATTAGAAACGAACTTTTTTACAGTCGAAATAAAGTTCATTGTATTTTGAATTGTTTCATCAATTCCTTCTTGATTTATTTCATCGTTGTAAATGGATTTATTTAGAATTTTATTTTTTGATTCAAAGAAAAGTTGTGCATGGATCCTTGGAATGTTAATTGTACATAGGAAGATATCTATGTATATTTTTTCAATGAAAAATTTCATAAAATAATGAAATTTTCGTATTAATCGGATATTGTTTCTTTTAAATAGCTGCCAAATATATTTTGGGTATTCCAATCTTTTATCATCATAAGTTTGAACTCTTTTTTTCTTGTCTTTTGTAATTTGTTCTATTTGATTCCTGATTGTAATTATCCTATCAGAAAGGTCTTTCCTTTTTTTCTCCGTGAGTGAATAATTTGTCCAATTCATGGATCGAATTTGAATGGTCGATTCATTATTCATTTTATTATTGATTTGGAAATCTTTTCCATTTTGATTTGGTTCATATACTTTCACTTTCCTCTTCATAAATAGAAATAAAAAAATTAGGGTGATTTTTTCAAGTTCTTTCATTATTCGTTTTCCAACTTGAGCTATTTTTATGATCCATACTTTTATTACTTTTATTATTACTTTTATTACTTTTGAAATTAGTAAAGCCCATTTTATTCTTTCTTTTAAAAATCTTAGAAATATAAATATAAATATAGAAAATTGATTTTGAACCTTTCTAATTGTTTTGTCGATTTCTTGAGAAATGGGTTTAAAAAAAGAAAATCGTTTTCGGGGAGAATCAAAGGGAACTTCCGCTTCCTTTCCCCATATTGTTAAAAAACAATTTTTGTTTTTTTTTTCTTTCATTGAATCTCTATGACCAGACCGTACTTTCATTTTAGCTCCTCGCCAAGGTTTCAAACAGAAAGGATATAGAATCTTTATCTGAATCCCGTCTGCTAACCAATCTTTAGGAAATTCTGTTTCTGATAATGGAACACCGTTGTAGGTGCAGTTAATATGCATTTCTTTATTCAATGCCTGAAAATCTTCGTACCACTCGGGGAATTGGAATAATAACATACGGCCTACATTTTTAGCTATTATCAATAAAGGTAATACGATGTTTTTTCTAAGAAAAGATTGGGTTACTAACATCGACCCTCTTATTATTTGAGTAAACATAAGGGCATCCCAAGTTTCGGATATTATTCTCCGGCGATCTTTTTCTTCTTCCTCTTCTTCCTCTTCTTCCTTTTTTTTGTCTTTTTTGTCTTTTTTGTCTTTTTTGTCTTTTTTGTCTTTTTTGTCTTTTTTGTCTTTTTTGTCTTTTTTGTCTTTTTTGTCTTTTTTGTCTTTTTTGTCTTTTTTGTCTTTTTCGTTTGCTTTTTCCTCCTCAAAATCAGAAATTTGAAATTCTGATTCTCTACCAACCCAGTTCCTAAAAATTATATTTGTAATTTTAGAAATATCAAAAGGAGAAACAAAAAATGTTTTGTCTATTCGATCCAAAAAAAGTGGGGAATGCACATTTGCTTGAAACATTTCAGAAATAACTATTTTGCGTCTTTGAGCACGCACGGATCCTTTTATGAGATCCCGACTAAAATCTGATTGTTGAGAGTAACGTATCAAAGCCAGTTCTTCCTCGTCTTCTTCCTCTTTTTTATCTTGGGCATTCTTCTTCTTACTAGTAGTAGTATTAGTAGTATCAGAATTAGTAGTATTAGTAGTATCAGAATTAGTAGTATTAGTAGTATCAGAATTGGCCTTTAGATCCTTATTATTAAAAATTACCACACGTTTGGCTTTTCTTGGGCGAATATCAGGATCTTCCTCTTCCTCTTCCTTTTTTTTATCTTTATCTTTATCTTTATCTTCCTCTTCCTCTTCCTCTTCCTCTTCCTCTTCCGCTTTCGCTTTCGCTTTCGCTTTCGCTTTCGCTTCCGCCTGCTCCTCCAAATCCTCGGCGTCGTCCAATTTGTATGACCATTGAGAAACCATTTCACTTATTTCTTCTATTTCACTTATTTCTTCTATTTCACTTATTTCTTCTATTTCTTCTTCTATTTCACTTATTTCTTCTATTTCTTCTTCTATTTCACTTATTTCTTCTATTTCACTTATTTCTTCTATTTCTTCTTCTATTTCACTTATTTCTTCTATTTCTTCTTCTATTTCACTTATTTCTTCTATTTCTTCTTCTATTTCACTTATTTCTTCTATTTCTTCTTCTATTTCACTTATTTCTTCTATTTCTTCTTCTATCGGATTCTTTTGATGTTCAAATTCTCGAGAATTATAATTATTAGGAAGTGGGTCATTCATTTTATTTATGCAAAACATTTCTATAGAATCCTCTATAGAATCCTCTATAGAATCCTCTATGATTGTTCCTCGATAGGGTCCGTTCAAAAAAGGATCATACATTTTGGGCAGGCATTCTTGTTCATTTTCATCATTATAGAATCTAGTCCTTTTTTCAAACATATCGAGAACAAGGAATCCTTTTTCTAAACCTTCGATTCGACTTATTAATTCATTTTTCAAGTTGTACTTTTTTTGTTCATTAGTAGAAACCCAATAATTATATTGGTCTTCGTGGCATAGTTTTTTCGTTGTGTACAAAGAAATTATTCGCTCTATCATTTCCGAAAAGGTTGATAAACTTGGTAGATATGTAAAAGACATTTTTTGTTTTCCATCACTTGGACACGTATCAAAAAAATATTGTGAAATTTCATTTCGTATAGCATTTTCAAATTTATTATTTTTTATATATCGCAATGGACGATTCCATCGGTTATAATCGAAAAGAAACGTAAGAAAAGGTTTTTCAAATCCAAATCCAAATCGGAGACAAGTGTTTTTTTTTTCCTTTCTATTTCTATTCACCCGGATCTCTGAAGGGTCTTCTTCGGCGGATCCCCCTTGTTCGTGTTTAGTCTTCTTCGTTTCCAAATTTGTTTCTTCTTCTTTCTTTGTTTCTTCCTCACTTTCTTCCTCACTTTCTTTCTTTCTTTCTACATCGCTTTCTTCCTCACTTTCTTCCTCACTTTCTTCCTCACTTTCTTTCTTTCTTTCTACATCGCTTTCTTCCTCACTTTCTTCCTCACTTTCTTCCTCACTTTCTTCCTCACTTTCTTTCTTTCTTTCTACATCGCTTTCTTCTTCTTTCTTTGTTTCTTCCTCACTTTCTTCCTCACTTTCTTTCTTTCTTTTTGATTTTTGTTTTTCTTTCACTTTCAGTTTTTTAGTGACAATAGGCGATGGCATTCTGCCTAAATAGTAGACACAGGTGATAAATAAGAGAATACTAAAGACTTGAGCCATATAATTTTTAAATTCTGACACAAAGTACTTATTAGATTGAATAGAAAGATTTTTCCGTATCCAGAATAATAACAATCCAACACATTTCATGAATAAAATGTGACCAATTAACCAACCAACAAAACTACTTGTTACAAATAAAATCTTGTTATTGCATCGAAACATAGAAATGTTGACTAATCTGGTTAACGTTGAGCTTGGTAAAAGAAAATGGTTGAATAATTGAAAAATAAGATTATTCAGGAATACCCATTTCATGCTGAGATTACGCATAAAATTTATGGTAGTAGATCCATAATCAAAAAAACCTTTTTGATTGTTATTGTTCCAGAAGAAATGAAACAAAAGATACGGTAGAACTAGGACAGTTATTGTATGGGGTCTACCCAATGCTAGATGCAGAGGCGCATAACAAATTGATAGAAACATCATGAGCTGTCCCGTAATAAAACCGGTTGTTGCTGATACCTCCTTCTCGGTTCCTTCTTCCATAACCCGAGCTCGGAGAAGGAAGAGATAAGAGGGCCCTATGGAGAATGTAGTCAGAAATCCATAATAGAGTCCGACCACAACGACCGAATTTATTATCTTCATGCATAAGGATAATAGATTACCTAATAGAAAAGAGTTCAAAATTAAAAAAGAGTTTAAAATCATCACAAACCTCCCTTGGTTTTATTGTTTTATTTTACAATTTATTGCTGAAATTTTTGATATTATATTATTTATTATTATTTTTTTATTATATCCTTTATATATATAATAATATAACAAATATCAATTGTCAATATACAATATATATATATGGATTCTTCTTTTTTTATTATATCCTTTATATATATAATAATATAAAAAATATCAATTGTCAATATACAATATATATATATGGATTCTTCTTTTTTTATTATATCCTTTATATATATAATAATATAAAAAATATCAATTGTCAATATATATGGATTCTTCTTTTTTTATTATATCCTTTATATATATAATAATATAAAAAATATCAATTGTCAATATATATGGAAAAATATAGACTATAAATGACATCTCTTATGTCAATGACACCAAACAAATTAAATGAATGGAATTGGGATATAGATGGAATATAATGAAATAGAGCCACTTCGGGGTTCCCTATCTATGAAATGAGGCATGGAACGGAGCCACTACGAAGAAGTTCCGGGAGTGAAACTCTATGAGGTCGAATCTCCCGTTGTTCCTCAGTAGCTCAGTGG